TTAAAAATAAGCTAAAGCAAGCTTTTGGGTTCATACCCCAAATATAAAGGAAATACCTTTTTTTAAATTAATAAAGTGCCTGATAAAAGGATTGTTCTGATAGAATAAATTATGTAATTTCTTTTACCTTTATTATATTTTATAGAATTAAACTATATCTAATAATTTCAAAAATTATTGTGCATCATACACTAAAATATAATTTTTAATATGAGTTAAGCTCATTAAGATTAATTTATCTATTTTAAATTTTATTTATAATTAATTCAAATAAAATATTTTTTTTATTTATTGTATTTTTTAGAACCTTAATTTCTATTTCATCAAATTCATGATTAGGATGTTGAATTGGTTTAGAAATTAATTTATTAGGATTTATCCCCCTAATATCTTCCCCCATAAATTTATTAAATTCAGAAGCATCCCTAAAATATTTTCTTACCCAATCCATTGCCTCTATTAACTTTTTATTTACTATTATATTAAATTTTTTATTTATTAATTTTTATTACAATGATTTTTTCTCTATTTTAATTAATTCTACTATATTAATCAAAATAGGATCTGCACCTTTTCATTTTTGATTTCCTAATATTATAGAAGGTTTATCTTGATTTAATAGATTTATTTTAATATCTTGACAAAAAATTACCCCCATAATTTTATTGTCTTATTGTTTAAATTTTTACTATTTAATTTTTATTATAATATTAAATGTTATTATTGGAGTAATTGGGAGTTTTAATCAAACTTCTTTACGAAAACTTTTAGCTTTTTCGTCTATTAATAACTTAGGATGAATAATTTCAGCTTTATTAATTAGTGAAAATTTATGAATAATTTATTTTTTATTTTATTCTTTTTTTTTATTTATTAGATGTTTTTTATTTTATATAACTAATATTTTTTATATTAATCAATTATTTAATTTTAATTTTAATTTTTTAATAAAATTTTCTATTTTATTAAATTTTTTATCTTTAGGGGGATTACCCCCATTTATAGGATTTTTACCTAAATGATTAGTAATTAACTTTTTATTAATTAATAAATTTATTATTATTTCCTTTATTTTTTGTATAACAAGATTAATTATATTATTTATTTATATCCGAATTATTTATTCTTCATTTATATTTTATTTTTTTAAATTAAAATGATTTAAAATATTTTTAAAAAATAATTTAATTAAATTAACTTTTTTTTTTAATATAATTTCTTTAATAGGTTTAATTTTAAGAACTTTTTTTTTTGATTTATTTCTTTAATAGATTTAATTTAAAGAACTTTTTTTTGATTTATTTCTTTAATAGGTTTAATTTTAAGAACTTTTTTGTATAATTACAAGGTTTTAAGTTAATTTAAACTAATAATCTTCAAAATTATTTATAAAGAAAATTCTTTAAGCCTTAGTAATTATTACAACTTAAAATTTGCAATTTTATATCATCTTTTGAATATAAGACCTATAATAAAAGAGAATATTCCCGTTAATAAATTTACAATTTACCGCTTATACCTCAGCCATTTTATTAGCGAAAATGACTTTTTTCTACAAATCATAAAGATATCGGAACTTTATACTTTATTTTTGGTATTTGATCTGGTATAGTAGGAACATCTCTTAGACTTTTAATTCGAACAGAATTAGGTAATCCAGGATCTTTAATTGGAGACGATCAAATTTATAATACTATTGTTACAGCTCATGCTTTTATTATAATTTTTTTTATAGTTATACCTATTATAATTGGTGGGTTTGGTAATTGACTAGTACCATTAATATTAGGAGCCCCTGACATAGCTTTCCCTCGAATAAACAATATAAGATTTTGACTTCTTCCCCCCTCTTTATTACTTTTAATTTCAAGTAGAATTGTAGAAAATGGAGCTGGAACAGGATGAACAGTTTACCCGCCACTTTCTTCTAATATTGCTCATGGAGGTTCTTCTGTAGACTTAGCCATTTTTTCATTACACTTAGCAGGTATTTCTTCAATTTTAGGAGCAATTAACTTTATTACCACTATTATTAATATACGAATTAATAATATGTCATTTGATCAATTATCTCTCTTTATTTGAGCTGTTGGTATCACTGCTTTACTTCTTCTTCTTTCTTTACCTGTCTTAGCAGGAGCTATTACTATACTTTTAACAGATCGAAACTTAAATACATCATTTTTTGATCCAGCTGGAGGAGGAGACCCTATTCTTTATCAACATTTATTTTGATTTTTTGGACATCCAGAAGTTTATATTTTAATTTTACCTGGATTTGGTATAATTTCTCATATCATTTCTCAAGAAAGAGGAAAAAAAGAAACTTTTGGCTGTTTAGGTATAATTTATGCTATAATAGCAATTGGTCTACTTGGATTTATTGTATGAGCTCATCATATATTTACCGTAGGAATAGATATCGACACTCGAGCTTATTTCACTTCTGCAACAATAATTATTGCTGTCCCCACTGGCATTAAAATTTTTAGTTGATTAGCAACTCTTCATGGAACCCAAATTAATTATAGTCCTTCTATACTATGAAGATTAGGATTCATTTTTTTATTTACAGTAGGAGGATTAACCGGAGTCGTTTTAGCTAATTCATCAATTGACATTACTCTTCATGATACTTATTATGTAGTAGCACATTTTCATTATGTTCTTTCTATAGGGGCAGTATTTGCCATTTTAGGTGGATTTATTCATTGATACCCCTTATTCACTGGATTAATATTAAATCCTTATCTTTTAAAAATTCAATTTATTTCTATATTCATTGGAGTAAATTTAACTTTTTTTCCTCAACATTTCTTAGGATTAGCTGGTATGCCTCGTCGTTACTCAGACTATCCTGATAATTTTACTTCTTGAAATATTATTTCTTCTTTTGGTTCATATATTTCTTTATTTTCTATAATTTTTATTATTATTATCATTTGAGAATCTATAATTAATCAACGTTTTATTTTATTTTCTTTGAATATACCTTCTTCTATTGAATGATACCAAAATTTACCCCCCTCAGAACATTCCTATAATGAACTTCCTATTTTAAGTAATTTCTAATATGGCAGATTATATGTAATGGATTTAAACCCCATTTATAAAGGGCTATCCTTTTTTTAGAAATGGCAACTTGATCTAATTTAAATTACCAAAATAGAGCTTCACCCTTAATAGAACAAATTATTTTTTTCCATGATCATACTTTAATTATTTTAATTATAATTACAATTCTTGTTTCACATTTAATAATTAATTTATTCTTTAATAAATATATTAATCGATTTTTATTAGAAGGTCAAATAATTGAACTAATTTGAACAATTTTACCAGCTATTACTTTAATTTTTATTGCTCTTCCTTCTCTTCGTCTTTTATATCTTTTAGATGAACTTAATAATCCTTTCATTACTATTAAATCTATTGGTCATCAATGATACTGAAGTTATGAATATTCTGATTTTAAAAATATTGAATTTGATTCTTATATAATTCAATCAAATGATCAATCATCAAATTTTCGCCTTCTTGATGTAGATAATCGAATTATTCTCCCCATAAATAATCAAATTCGAATTTTAATTACAGCTACAGATGTTATTCATTCATGAACTATTCCTTCCTTAGGAATTAAAATTGATGCTAATCCTGGTCGATTAAATCAAACTAGATTTTTTATTAATCGGCCAGGAATTTTTTTTGGGCAATGTTCTGAAATTTGTGGAGCTAATCATAGTTTTATACCAATTGTTATTGAAAGAATTCCTTTAAAAAATTTTATTAATTGAATTAATAATTACTCATTGGATGACTGAAAGCAAGTACTGGTCTCTTAAACCATTTTATAGTAAATTAGCAATTACTTCTAATGAAAAGAATTAGTTAATTTATAACATAAATATGTCAAATTTAAATTATTACTTTAGTAATATTCTTTTATTCCCCAAATAATACCTATTAATTGAATTTTATCCTTATTTTTTTTCATTAGATGTTTTATTTTATTTATAATTATTAAATATTTTATTTTTATCCACAAAATTAATCCTAATAAAATTAATTCAATTTTTTTTTTTAAACATAAAAATTGAAAATGATAAATAATCTCTTTTCTATTTCTGATCCTTCTTCTAATTTATTTAATTTACCTATTAATTGATTAAGAACTTTATTGGGAATTATATTCATTCCCCTCTCATTTTGATTTATTCCAAATCGTTATTTTATCTTATGAAATTTTATTTCAAATAAATTACATAACGAATTTAAAATACTTTTTGGCCCAAATAGATTTAATGGCTCCACTTTTATTTTTATTTCCCTTTTTTTTTTTATTTTTTTTAATAATTTCATAGGTTTATTTCCTTATATTTTTACCAGTACTAGTCACTTAAATATATCTTTGTCTATTTCCCTAACTTTTTGACTAAGATTTATATTTTATGGATGAATTAATAATTCTCAACATATATTTATTCATATAATTCCACAAGGAACTCCCCCTATTCTTATACCTTTTATAGTATTAATCGAAACTATTAGTAATATTATTCGACCCGGAACTTTAGCTATCCGATTAACAGCTAATATAATTGCTGGACATTTATTATTAACTCTTCTTAGAAAAACTGGTATTTCTCTACCTAATTATCTTATTATTTTCTTAATTCTTATTCAAATTTTACTATTAATTTTAGAAACAGCAGTTGCAATTATTCAATCTTATGTTATCTCAATTTTAAGAACTCTTTATTCTAGAGAAGTTAATTAATGAATAATTTTAATAATCATCCCTATCATCTGGTCGATTACAGACCTTGACCTTTAACTGGAGCTATTGGAGTAATAACTTTAGTCACTGGTATAATTAAATGATTCCATAATTTTAATATAAATCTATTCTTTATTGGGTATATTATTATTATTTTAACTATATTTCAATGATGACGAGATATTTGTCGAGAAAGAACTTTTCAAGGTAAACATACTTTATTAGTCTCTAACGGTCTTCGTTGAGGAATAATTTTATTTATTATTTCTGAAATTTTTTTTTTTATTTCTTTTTTTTGAGCTTTTTTTCATAAAAGTTTATCGCCTAATATTGAAATTGGAGCTATATGACCCCCTATAAAAATTTTACCATTTAATCCATTTCAAATTCCTTTATTAAATACTATTATTCTTATTACTTCAGGCATTACTGTAACTTGGGCTCATCATTCAATTATAAAAAATAATTTTTCTCAATCTTCTCAAAGTCTATTTTTAACAGTATTCTTAGGAATTTACTTCACTATTCTTCAAGCATATGAATACTTAAAAGCACCTTTTTCTATCGCTGATAGAATTTATGGTTCAACATTTTTTATAGCAACTGGATTCCATGGCTTACATGTAATTATTGGTACAATTTTTTTATTAATTTGTCTTATTCGTGTTATTAATAATCATTTCTCAAGAACTCATCATTTTGGATTTGAAGCTGCAGCTTGATATTGACATTTTGTTGATGTAGTTTGATTATTCCTTTATATCTCTATTTATTGATGAGGAAATTAATTATTTATATAATATATTTAGTATATTTGACTTCCAATCAAAAAGTTTAATAAAATTAATATAAATAATTTTTCTTATAATAATTATATCTTTTTTAATAGCCCTAATTGCTAATATTTTTATATTAATTTCTATTCTCATTTCTAAAAAATCTTTCTTAGACCGAGAAAAATGTTCTCCCTTTGAATGTGGATTCGACCCTAAATCTTTAGCTCGAATTCCCTTCTCCCTCCATTTTTTTCTGATTACAATAATTTTCTTAATTTTTGATGTTGAAATTGCCTTAATTTTTCCTATTATTCCCTCATTTAATTTAGTAAATTTTTTTGTTTGATTTAAAATTAGTTTTTTTTTTATTATTGTATTATTATTAGGTCTTTATCATGAATGAAATCAAAATATATTAAATTGACATAATTAGGATTATAGTTTATAAAAATATTTGATTTGCACTCAAAAGATATTGATTTCAATTTATCTTAAATAAGAAGCAATTTTGCATTTAATTTCGACTTAAAAGATAGAGTTATTTACTCCTTATTTATTAATTGAAACCAAAATAGAGGTATATCACTGTTAATGATAAAATTGAATTTTTATTCCAATTAGAAATATTTGATAATTAAGCTGCTAACTTAATTCTTAGTGTATAAATTCATTAATATTTCTTTTTATATAGTTTAAATAAAACATTACATTTTCATTGTAAAATTAAAAAATTTTTTTTTATAAATATATTTAAAGATTTATCAACCACCTTAATATCTTCAATATTATACTCTTTTTAAGCTATTTAAATAAATTATAATTATTATAATAATTAATAAAATTCATAAAATAAATCTAAATAAATAAATTTTAAAATTATTTAATTGATAAAAATAATATAATAAAGAATTTTTTTTTACAACTTCATATAAACCTTGACCCCCGTATAACTCTCTTCATCCTATATCTATATTTTTATAAAAATTTTGTCTTAATTTTATAAAATAATAATTTAAACCATATGTTGATAAACTTGGCAAAAATCATATTATTACAAAAAAATATCTTATTTTATAAGTTATTAAAAATTTATTTATAGAATAAATTTCTATATTTCTTACTAAATATCCCATTATTAGTCCAATAATAGTTACATAAACAACTATTATTTTTAATGAAAATGGTAAATAAATTATATAAGGATAATAAAAAATTATTCATCTTAAAAATCTCCCAGAAATTAATCTTATTAATAATAAAATTATTATTCTTTTTAATATAACATAATCTTCATCTCATAAATTATAAATAACTATCAAATTATAATCATTTACCATTAAATATATTAATAAACGAATTGTATAAAATATTGTTAGCCCAGTAGAAAAATAATATATATATAAAACAAATAAATTTAAATTTCTTATTCTAACTATTTCCAAAATTATGTCCCTTGAATAAAATCCAGCTAAAAAAGGAATTCCACATAAAGATAAATTAGAAATATTTATACATAAAGAAGTTAAAGGAATAAAAATTCTAACCCCACCTATTATACGAATATCTTGATTATTATTTATTATATGAATAATTACACCAGCACATATAAATAATAAAGCTTTAAACATTGCATGAGTTAATAAATGAAAAAAAGCTAAATCAAAAAATCCTATTCTTAAAATTCTTATTATTAAACCTAATTGTCTTAATGTCGATAAGGCAATAATTTTTTTTAAATCAAACTCATAATTAGCACAAATTCCAGCTATTATTATTGTTATTCTAGATAATAATAATAAAAATTTTAAAAAATATATTCTTATTAATAAATTATTAAAACGAATTAATAAATAAACTCCAGCTGTTACTAAAGTTGAAGAATGAACTAAAGCAGAAACCGGTGTAGGAGCAGCTATAGCTGCAGGTAACCATGAACTAAAAGGAATTTGAGCTCTTTTCGTCATTGCTGCAATAATAATTAATAAACTAATTATTTTTATTGAATAATCTTCCCCCATAAAATTTATATAATAAATAAAATTTCATCTCCCATAATTTATTATTCAAGCAATTCTCATTAAAATTAATACATCTCCAATACGATTTGATAAAGCAGTTAATATCCCAGCATTATAAGATTTTAAATTTTGATAATAAATAACTAAACAATAAGAAACTAATCCTAACCCATCTCACCCTAATAAAATTCTAATTAAATTTGGTCTAATAATTAATAATATTATAGAAAAAACAAATATTAATACTAAATAAATAAATCGATTTAAATTTAATTCTGATCTTATATATCTTTTTCTATAATAAATTACTGAAGAAGAAATCAAAGAAACAAATATTATAAATAATAAAGATATTCAATCTAAAAGTATTGATATAACAATTCTCATTGAATTAAAAGAAATAATTTCTCACTCTAAAAATAATACTATATTTTCTATAATAAAATAAATTATTATAAAAAAATTAATTATTCTAAAAAAAAATAAAAAAAAAAATCTAATAAAGCATAAATGATAATTTTTAATAACCTAAAATGAATATATATTTATTTCATATTTTTGATCCCACAAATCAATATTTTATTTAAATTATTTAAGTAAAATCAAATTATTGTATAATCAATTTTTACAACAAGAATATTTAAAGGAAATCAATGTAATAATAAAATTAAATATTCCCGAGATGTCCCATTAGATACACTATATATTCCTAAATTATATTTTCCATGTTGAGTATAAGAATATAAATATAGGCTATAACCGGCTCTAAAAAAAGAAATTAATATTAATATTATTATAGTAGACCCCGATCATCTTACTAATCTATTAATTAATCTAATTTCCCCTATCAAATTTAATGAAGGTGGGGCAGCTATATTAGATGACATTATTAAAAATCATCATATTCTCATAGAGGGTAAAAAATTTATTATCCCTTTATTAATATATAATCTTCGTCTATTTAGTCGTTCATAATTTATATTTGATAGACAAAATATCCCCGATGAACATAAACCATGCCCAATTATTAAAACATAAGCTCCTAAATATCCTCAATAATTTATAGTCATAATTCCCCCAATTACTAATCTTATATGGGCAACTGAAGAATAAGCAATTAAAGACTTTATATCAATTTGACAAAAACACTTTAGTCTAATAATAAACCCCCCTATTAATCTAATTATTATTCATATATAACTAAATTTTAAATTAATTTTTTGTAAAATTACCATAATTCGTAATAACCCGTATCCCCCTAATTTTAATATAATAGCAGCTAAAATTATAGACCCAGAAATTGGAGCTTCAACATGAGCTTTTGGTAATCAAAGATGAACAAAATATATTGGTATTTTAATTAAAAAAGCAAAAATTAATCTCAAATATAATAAAATTAAATTATAATCATAAAATTTTATTATATAAATTATTATACATATTATTTCATCATAAATAAAAAAAATCCCTATCAATAAAGGTAAAGATGCAAATAATGTATAAAATAATAAATATATTCCTGCTTGAATTCGTTCAGGTTGATACCCCCACCCTAAAATTAATATTAAAGTAGGAATTAATCTCCCCTCAAAAAATAAATAAAATATAAATAAATTTATTACTCTAAAAGTTAAATATAATATTAGTATTAAAAAAATAATATTAAACAAAAATAAATTTATATATAACTTATTTTTATATAAATTTTCTCTTGCTATAATTATTAAAAATAAAATTCAAAATCTTAATAAAATTAACCCGTAAGAAATTATATCACAACCAAATATATATCTTAATCTAAAAAAATTTATGATAGAAACATTTATATTTATTCATAAATATCTTATAATTATAAAAATAATCTGAACCATTCAAAATATATTTTTTTTTAAACATAAAAATACCATAAAAACTATTATTATTAATAAGTTTATCATATTAAATTAAATTAAATCTCTGAAAATAATCATTTCCATGCGTTCGAATTATGGAAACTAAGATTGATACCCCTAAAGCCCCCTCACAAACAGTAAATACTAAAAATACTATCAATATATATATATTATAATTAATTATTATTAAATATAGTAATAATATAAAAAATATTCTTAAAACAATAAATTCTAATCTTATTAAAACAATTAATAAATGTTTATGTTTTGACACAAAAATTATATTACCAACTAAAAATATTATAATTATTAATAAATTTATATTTATCATTAGTTTTTATAGTTTAAAAAAAACATTGGTCTTGTAAATCAAAAATAAGGTCTTTCTTTAAAAACTTCAAAGAAAAAGATTTTCTTTATCAATAATCTCCAAAATTATTATTTTTCTTTAAACTATTCTTTGAAATCATAAAATTTTTATTAATTTCAATAATTTTTTTTTTTGGTTTAATTATATTTTTTACTAATCATCCTTTAGCAATAGGAATTTTAATTTTAATTCAAACTTTATTGATTTGTATATTGTCGGGCATAATAATTAATACCTATGGATTTTCTTATATCTTATTTTTAACCTTTTTAGGGGGATTATTAGTTTTATTCATTTATGTTTCTAGAATTGCCTCTAATGAAATATTTAAAATTTATTTTATTAACAAATTTTTTTTTTTTTTTTTTGTTTTTTTTGTTATAAGTTTATCTTTTTTTTTAAAAAATAATCTTTTCTTCATAAATTTTTTTTTTAATGATGAAATAAAATCTTTTTTTAACTCAATATTATTATTTTTCAATAACGAATTTAACTTTAATTTATCTAAATTATATAATAAACAAACTTATTTTTTAATAATTATATTATTTATTTACTTATTTATTACTCTTGTTGCAGTAGTAAAAATTACTAATATTTTTTTTGGCCCACTACGATCAATTATATAGTTTTATACTAATGAAAACCATTTTTAAGCCTATTCGAAAAATCCATCCTATTTTAAAAATTATTAATAATTCTTTAATTGATTTACCTTCCCCGTCTAATATTTCTTCTTGATGAAATTTTGGTTCTTTATTAGCTCTTTGCTTAATAATTCAAATTTTAACAGGATTATTTTTAACAATATATTATTCTGCAAATATTGATTTAGCTTTTTTTAGAGTAAATTATATTTGCCGAAATGTTAATTATGGATGATTAATTCGTACTATTCATGCTAATGGAGCTTCTTTTTTTTTTATCTGCATTTATTTGCATATTGGTCGAGGTATTTATTATGAATCATTTAATTTAAAATTTACTTGAATAATTGGAGTAATTATTTTATTTGTTCTTATAGCAACAGCTTTTATAGGATATGTTTTACCTTGAGGTCAAATATCTTTTTGAGGAGCTACAGTTATTACAAATTTACTTTCAGCTATCCCCTACTTAGGCACTATACTTGTTAATTGAATTTGAGGAGGATTTGCAGTTGATAACGCAACTTTAACACGATTTTATACTTTCCATTTTTTATTTCCATTTATTATTTTAATATTAACAATAATTCATTTATTATTTTTACACCAAACAGGCTCTAATAACCCTTTAGGTATTAATAGTAATTTAGATAAAATCCCTTTTCATCCATTTTTTACTTTTAAAGATTTAATTGGATTTATTATTTTAATTTTTATTTTAGTAATATTAACTTTAATTAATCCTTATCTTCTTGGAGACCCAGACAATTTTATTCCAGCTAATCCTTTAGTTACACCTATTCATATTCAACCCGAATGATATTTTCTTTTTGCTTACGCAATTCTTCGATCAATCCCTAACAAACTAGGAGGAGTAATTGCTTTAGTCATATCAATTATAATTCTAATAATTTTACCATTTTCATTTAATAAAAAAATTCAAGGAATTCAATTTTATCCCATTAATCAATTTTTTTTTTGATTTATAATTATTACTATTATTCTTCTTACTTGAATTGGAGCTCGCCCAGTTGAAAATCCCTATATTTTAACCGGCCAATTATTAACATTAATTTATTTTTCTTATTTTATTTTTAACCCTATTATTAATAAATTTTGAGATAAAATAATTTTTTCTTAATTAATGAGCTTGTAAAGCATTTGTTTTGAAAACTTAAGAAAGAATAAATTTATTCTATTAATTTATACTAAATTAATTTCATAACTTAAAATTATTTTTACACCTAAAAAAAATAATAAATAGTTTAAAGAAATAGGTAAATATCTTTTTCAACATAAATATATTAATTTATCATAACGATAGCGAGGTAAAGTTCCACGAACTCAAATAAAAAAAAAAGATAAAAAAATTATTTTTAAATAAAATATTATTCTTAACTCATAACCTCCTATATAAATAATAACAAAAAATAATCTCATAAATAAAATTCTTGAATATTCTGCTAAAAAAATTAAAGCAAATCCCCCTCTTCTATACTCAATATTAAACCCTGAAACCAATTCTCTTTCCCCCTCAGCAAAATCAAAAGGAGTACGATTAGTTTCTGCCAATAAAGAAGAAAAAAAACATATTGATAAAGGTATTATTAAAAAAATTAATCAAATTAAATTTTGATATTTTCCAAATACTATTATATTAAAATCTATAACTATAACAATTCTAGATAATAAAATTAATGATAATCTAACTTCATAAGAAATTGTTTGAGCGACAGCTCGTAACCCCCCTAACAACGAATAATTTCTATTTGAAGATCACCCAGCTATTAATACAGTGTAAACCCCTATTCTTGTGCAACATAAAAAAAATAATAAACCTAAATTAAATATAATTATATTAAAACTATAAGGAATAATTATTCAAATAATTAAAGATAATATAAATTTTACAATTGGTGAAAAATAATAAGAAAAATAATTTGAATAATTTAAATAAATTTGTTCTTTTGTAAATAACTTAATTGCATCAGAAAAAGGTTGTAATATCCCTATAACCCCAATTTTATTAGGCCCTTTTTGAATTTGAATATACCCTAAAACTTTTCGTTTTAATAATGTTAAAAAAGCTACTCCGATTAATACCCCTAATAATAAAATTAATCCCCCAATTATAATTATAATTATATCTATAGTTATCCCTACTATCTATATAATTATAATTATACATTTATGACTTTTAAAATCACTACATTTTTTTTGCCAAAATAGTTTAAAATTATTTTATTGATATTTTGAAAATTAAATTAAATTATTTAAAATATTTGATCCTTTTGTACTAAAATATGTTATTTTTTTAAAGATAGAAACCAACCTGGCTTACACCGGTTTGAACTCAGATCATGTAAGATTTTAATGATCGAACAGATCAAAATTTTAAACTTTTGCATTTAAATTTTATTTTAATCCAACATCGAGGTCGCAACCTTTTTTTTTTATCTGTACTAAAAAAAAAAATTACGCTGTTATCCCTAAGGTAATTTTTTCTTTTAATCATTAATTATGGATCATATATTCACTTATTTATGTTTAATTTTTAAAAAAAGTTATTTTAATTTTTCTATCACCCCAATAAAATAATTCTACTAATTAAAATTTAAATTTATATAATTAATTGTTATTATTAAATTATAAAACTCTATAGGGTCTTCTCGTCTTTTAAATATATTTTAACTTTTTAATTAAAAAATTAATTTCTATTTTTAAATTAGAGACAGTTTATATTTCATCAAATCTTTCATACAAGTCTCCATTTAAAAGACTATTGATTATGCTACCTTTGTACAGTCAATATACTGCAGCCCTTTAATATTAATATCAGTGGGCAGATTAGACTTTAAATTATTTTCAAAAAGACATGTTTTTGATAAACAAGTGAATATAAATTTTTGCCGAATTCCTTTAATTTAATTTTTTATTTATTTATTATTTACTTTTTTTTTATACTAATTTTATCATTATTTCTAATTTTTTTTTATTAAAAATTATTTTTTTTATAAAAATTTAAATTTTTTTTTATAAATTTTTTTTTAAAAAAAATTTTTTGTAATAAACTAAATTTTTTAAACAATATAAATTTTAAAATTTTTAATTTTTTTTTTGTACATTATAAATATTTAAATTAAAGCTTATCCCTTAATATATTTAATTTTAAAATTTATAATTTTTTTAATTTAATCATAAATTTTTTAAATTTAAAATTAAATTTTTTTCTAAAAAAACTAGATATATTTGAAAACGATTAACATTTCATTTCTAACTAATTATTAAAAATAACTATACAACGTTAACTTTTTTAATTAGATAACTCTTTCAAATTCGAGATTTTTTTATTTAAAAAACAATTTTTAATAAACTCTGATACACAAGATACAATAAATTAAATTTACTTTTCAATTAATTAATTTTCATTTATTTCAAATTTATTTTACAATACTACTTCCCTATAAAAATTTATATTTTTTCTAAAATATACTTTAATACCCCCATATTAAAATTTTTTTTATTACAATATAAATTATTAATTTTCCCCCCTCAAATTAATTATATATTTATAATTTCTTTTCAATGTAAATGAAATACTTTATCAAGCTCTAATTTGTTCATTCTAGAAACACTTTCCAGTACCTCTACTTTGTTACGACTTATTTCAATTTTTAAATGAAAGTGACGGGCAATATGTACATATTTTAATTTTTAATCATTCTAATAAATTAATTAAAATTACATTTAAATCCACCTTCAATTATATTTTACAAAAATTATTTTCATTTAAATATTTTTATTGTAATCCATCTCTAACTTAATTATAATCTGCATCTTGATCTGATTTAATTTTTATTTTAAATTTTTAAATATTATTTTTATTATAAAATATTTTTTTAACAATGATATACAAAATAATAAATTAAGTAAATTTATTCGTGGATTATCAATTATTAGACAGATTCCTCTAAATGAACTAAAATACCGCCATATTATTTAAGTTTCAATAAATTATTACTTACTATTTTAGTATTATAAATTAAATTTTTAATAATAGGGTATCTAATCCTAGTTTATAAATAAAATTTACTAAATCATAATTTAAAAATAAAATTTAATTAAATTAAAATTTCACTTAATAATTTAATATTTATTTTAATATTAAATATTATTTATTATAAACTGAAATATTTTAATTTAATTTTTGTTTAACCGCAACTGCTGGCACAAAATTAGTTATTAATTTTAATATTACTAAATCTTAATTTCTTAAATTTTTAATATTAATTACTACAAAATTAATTAATTATTATTAAAATAATTAAAATTATATACAAAAATTTATATGTAAAATAAATTTACATTAAAATAAAAAAACATAATTATTTTATTATATATTAAAAATTTTCACATAGATTTTTTTTTTTTTTTTTTTTATATTATATATTTAATAAACATTAATAAATTTTTATTATTCTCTCTATCTATTTTTTATAATATTCATATTAAAAATTAATTTCATTATAATCCTAATACAGTTCATTTAAATAACAATTTATTATTTAAATTTATAATTAATTAAATTTAAATTAATATATATATATATAAATATAATTAAATTAAATTTATTAATAAATATATATATATATTAATATATAAATTTATATATATATATGACTAATTTTTTAAACCATCTCTAATAATTTTATAATTAAATATAATTTT